GTTACTCATATTCAACGATTTAACCATAAGCTACTCAATACTCAATTATATTCAATGAATTGATTGATTGAAATCACAGGATGCATAGATGTTACCGACGATGAGTCGATTTCATTTCCTATACCTCCTACTTTATCTGTGTTAGTGCCATCTATAATGATAGATGTATGCTCAACTTTCCATTAAAGTTATTGCTTCAATTGATATTTTGGCATATTCTACTAGTTTGTAAAAATGGAAACTTAAGTAAGGTAAGTGCTTTAGAAACATATGTATAAAAAAAAAGATTTCATTTAGCCCCCTTATGCTTACTATAACTAGTTTTTTTGGTTTTCTACTCGCGGCTTTAACGATAACCTCTGCTCTGTTTATTGGTTTGAGCAAGATACAACTTATTTAAAATGAAAACTTTCTTCAAGATTCCGTGTATTCTAGAGTTATTTATAGTTTCGATTTTCAACCCTTAATCGTTGAGATTCATGGCAATTCAGATTACTATTTAAGTATAGATATTCCCTCCTTTTTTCAACTAATTGATAATTGAAATGATTGAAGTTTTTTTATTTGGAATTGTCTTAGGTCTAATTCCTATTACTTTAGCTGGATTATTCGTCACTGCATATTTACAATATAGGCGCGGGGATCAGTTAGACCTTTGATTAATTCAAATTTATTTTTTATTGTATTGGCCTCCTCCCCTCTTTAATTCACAGGGGGTCAAATCCCTATTGCTGGGTAAGTTACTGAATCCCTTTCAATCTAATTTTATCTAAGAAAAAAGAATCACGCCCTGTAGGATTTGAACCTACGACATCGGGTTTTGGAGACCCACGTTCTACCGAATTGAACTAAGAGCGCTGTATTTTTTTGAACCCCAGAGTATGAAAAAAATGAAAGATTCTGTCCACTTTGAATTGATCTTCGTCGATTCTTCGTTACTGCGCCTTGAAGTAGTAGCAGTAATAGGTAGGGATGACAGGATTTGAACCCGTGACATTTTGTACCCAAAACAAACGCGCTACCAAACTGCGCCACATCCCTTTTGTTCCACAGTTTCATTGTATAGAATTTCTATCTTAGTTTCCACATATTTTTGCTCATTTCGTCTTTTTTGTTTCATTTAACATATAATAATAATAGTAAAAGATTTGGATACAAAAATAAATCACTATTTTCTCGGCAAGAGGGAGATTTTTTTAGTTATTTTATAATTTTATGATAAGGTACTATCTTATTGACTTTTACTGGATCATTGAATAATAAAATAAAGGAATTCCATTTCAATTAGGTATTAGGCATTACGTGTACAACTATGGGTGGTCTGGTCTTTAAGGACCTATCTATCGAATCATATATATTTTATTTTTTACAAAAAAATAAAAAAAGGAGGATTTTCAATGCGAGATTTAAAAACATATCTCTCCGTGGCACCAGTACTAAGTACGCTATGGTTTGGGGCTTTAGCGAGTCTATTAATAGAGATTAATCGTTTTTTTCCGGATGCGCTAACATTCCCCTTTTTTCATTCTAGTTAATAACATAGTAAGAAATGAAGAAGATTAAAGATAGAATCAAATATCTGTGACTAATCCCTTCTCCTATTTTCTCTTTTTCCCCCTTTTTTAGAATTCAAATTAAGGGAGGAAAAGGAAAAATAAAATCTCTCTTTAACATCTGGGAAATTAGGGGTCCAATTCGAATTAAATTTCAATCAATATTCCTAATAAAATATAATAAAAGAATGGGAATAGAATAGAAATGCGGGTTGAAGGTCCAAGTAAAGAATATTATCTAAGATATTTAAACCAAAAATGAAATATTCTATTTCGATTTGAAATAAAATTTAGAAATCTTCTATCCTTTACTTATTTGTTTTGAATCAAAAATCGAAAAGTTGAGTAAATCAAAAATTAAAAGGAGATTCATGGCCAAAGGTAAAGATGTTCGAGTAACAGTGATTTTGGAATGTACCAGCTGTGCCCGAAACAACGTTAATAGGGTATCAACGGGCATTTCCAGATATATTACTCAAAAGAACCGCCACAATACACCTAATCGATTAGAATTGAGAAAATTCTGTCCATATTGTTACAAGCATACGATTCATGGGGAGATAAAGAAATAGATCGAATTGAGTACTTGTATATTACCCCTCAAGGAAGGGATAAGGGGTGGCATTCTATCTATAATTAAATCAAATAGAACAATTCTATATAAATAGAAATCTAAATCGAAAAAATACTATTTTCATTTTGAATTAAAATGAATTCAAATTAAGAAATAGAATTTTCGAGAAAAAGAATAAAATTAAATAATAAAACAAAATATGGATAAATCCAAGCGACCTTTTCTTAAATCAAAACGACCCTTTCGTAGACGTTTGCCTCCTATTCAATCGGGGGATCGAATTTCTTATAGAAATATGAGTTTAATTAGTCGATTTATTAGCGAACAGGGAAAAATCTTATCGCGACGAGTTAATAGATTGACCTTGAAACAACAACGTTTAATTACTATGGCTATAAAACAAGCTCGTATTTTATCTTTGTTACCCTTTCTTAATAATCAGAAACAATTTGAAAGAACAGAGTTAACCGATAGAACTACAGGTCTTAGAATTAGAACCAGAATTAAAAGAGTTTATTCTTGAATAATAATTTCAATCCAAACTCAAAGACAAGATTAGTTCTTTTCCGAGAATCCAGTTCATATTTTGACTACTTTTTTATCTTAATCATTTCTATTCTACCTTCCCGGAGACTGAACTCCGGGAAAGCACGTTTACAATATTCCAGTAGATTCTTTCTAATCTACTTCTTTTGTGATCTCATTGGAAATCATATAAAAACAATTCCTGTTTGATATGGCTATTTGTGCAAGTATTTTACGATTAAGAATCAACTGTTTCTTGTAGAGATCATGTATTAATCTACTATACCTATAGAATCTTACACTCTCGCGAATTACTGCGTTTATACGAGTAATCCACAGACGACGAAACTCTCTCTTTTTAATATCCCGATCCCGATGAGCTGAAAACAAAGCTCTTATTCTCTGTTGAGTAATAGTTCGAGTAAGTCTTGAATGGGCCCCTCGAAAGCTTGATGCAAATAAACGAATTTTTGTTCTACGTCTTCGAGCTATATATCCACGTCTAATTCTAGTCATTGAATCGATGAAACTTTCACAAATAACTAATTGATTTGTTCTCTTTCAGTTATTCTTTTAACACTTCCTAATCTATTAATAACAAAACGGATTTTTCCAATGTATAAACTAGAAATTCCAATGGCTTTGGCTACTATAACCTTCCTAACCACAATTTTTTTATTTCAATTCGAAATAAGAAAGAAATTGTATTTTTTTAGAGGTGTCAAAAATATAGCAAATAAAAAATATAAAACGGATAAAGAAATAGTGTAGTGGGTTCCATCGTTTCTATGGTAACTTCTTAAACGGCGAGGTCTTCTCTATACACCGGAGCCTTCACTTCATTTAATCCAGATTATTGGTAACTTGTATAGTTCATCCTCTTTTGCTCTACCCATGAATTATCCAGTAATAGCCCTTTCACAACGAAATCCATCTATACAGTAACGGTATTTAATTAGGAAAGTTTGCTGGGTAGCTGACCCTTTAATAGTCCGTTCTTGACAGAGTAGGGGCGTAATCTTTATGCTTAAAAAGAATTCCTCCGCTTAATGGATAATCATTTTATACCAATGGAGAATTGTTTCTCATCTTACATTGCGGTAATTCGATTTGCACCAATAGAAGCCATAAAATTCATACACAATGCAGGAATATGAAAGGGGTTCTTTGTTTTAGATAAATAAAAAAAAGGCCCCCTCGATTCTATCCTATTTACTTTACCGGTACTCATCATTGATATTGGCACCTTGTTTTTTTTGTTTTTGTACCGGCTCATTATATGATCGAAACGAGTCGCGCATACACCCGAGTACATGTTCCTCGTCGTTGAGGACATCCCCTAAGAGCGGGGGATTTAGTGACATTTTTGATTGGCTGTCTTGTATTTCTAATAAGTTGTTTAATAGTTGGCATGTTGAATTGGATACATAATGGACTGGTTTAGATTGATCCTAACCGGATGATTATGAATTATGTCTATTTCTCTTAAAATAAATATTTTAAAAAATTTCCAATTACGAACATGTTATTTTCATTTAACCGCTACAAGATCAACAATTCCATAAGCTTGTGCTTCTGTTGCTGACATAAAAACGTCTCTTTCCATGTCTTCGGATACAACCCATAGGGATTTGCCCGTTTTTTGTCCATAAACCCTTGTGATGGTTTCGCGCAGTTTCAACAGTTCTTCCGCTTCCAGGATAACCTCTCCCGTCGGTGCTTCATAAAACGAACTAGCAGGTTGATGGATCATTACCCTGATAATAAAATAAAAAGTTTTTCTAGCTTACATGATGAAGCGTATAGAAAAAAATATAAAGAAAAAGATCGAATTGAACAACCGTACAGGCATCCCTCTTGCATATGCATACGGCTCTGCACTAAGATTGACCTAACTTGGTCTCTTTATTGAAATTATTGAAAAAAGAAAGAGAAACATAGAGTATATCATACCCAGGTGGTTAAATGATCAAATAGCCGTCTTTCCTTTCGGAATATGTATAAAATACTATGATGGCTCCGTTGCCTTCTATCTTAATGTGATTTCTTTTGGATATGATTCGGCAATCCCAAAGTTTCTTTTTGTTCCAATCAAAGAAAAAATATTTTTTTTGCGCACCTCTTGGATTCTTTTCTTTTGATAACATGAATATTGTTAAGTATTGTTAAGAGCCCTTATAGTGTGATAGTGTAAACAAAAAAGGTTTGTGACGCTAAACCCAACTCCCAATTATAAAATCGAGAATACCCTTTAATCTCATACTACTCTCTCGATACATAATCTAAATCTAATTTTTTCAAAAGAATCAAAAAATTTAGAATATCGAATGCAAAGTGCCATGCTATTATTGCTTACTATTTTCTAGGGCGAAGGCATAGTCTTCCTTTTTCTCTTAAATAAAAATCTCATTGGCGCCAAGCGTGAGGGAATGCTAGACGTTTGGTAATTTCCCCCCCAACCAGGATAAAAGATCCCATTGACGCGGCTAACCCCATGCATATTGTATGAACATCTGGTCGCACAAATTGCATAGTATCATAAATAGCTATTCCGGGTATTACCCATCCGCCGGGAGAGTTTATAAACAAATAAAGATTCTTGTTATCATCTTCAATACTGAGATATATCATAAGACCAATAAGTTGATTTGAGATCTCGCTATCAACTGCTTGTCCTAAAAAAAGTAATCTTTCTCGATAAAGTCGGTTAATTAGGGTACAATTGTATCCCTTCGGAATCGTACACGCACCTTTTGATGCATACGGTTCAAAAAAATCTCAAAAACAAAAAAAGAATCAATGTATGGATTCCAAACCTATCTCTTTTCCCAGAACGGGGTTTTTCTTACTTAAAAAAGATTTTATTCTTGAATAAAGACGAGTTTTACTGCTTTCTTTTTCTTATAATTCTAATAAAGAAAAAGTCACTAAATTTATTGAATTAACTTCTCATTGATGTATTGTTTCATCAACCAACCCCGATGATATTTTCTTGTTCCTGAGTGGGTCTCTTTTCTCTTTTTAGGTTTATGCTCTACTCTGGGTAAAGATTGACTCGATTTGGATTTGCACATATAGGACAAATATTGTTATTACCGTTTTCTTTCTTTATGACTTTCTGCTTATTTTTTCAATTAAGTTTTGATTAATAGTTTGAAATCAACCCACAGATATTCCACATAGGAATCATTTAGGATCGAACTAGGAATCATAGATATATTACTAATTGAGTTAGGTTTTTCTAAACAGAGCCTGAATACTTTATTTTTTTTTTAGTTCAGCCAAGCTAACCATAAATCATTGTAATTGAGAATAATAAATAGTAATATGGATCCTCTCAAAACGGGTCAAATTGCACTTCACGCTCCAAAATTTTTATGATTTAATGACTCCTTCTTGGGCGAAACGGAGGATATCTCGATTGAGGAGAGAACGGGTAAATCCCATATGACCCAGTATATCTGACAAGTCGCACTATACGTCGACCCAAGATGCTTCTCCCTCTCCAGGGCTTCGGAAAGGTACTTTTGGGACACCAATAGGCATTTGCTTAAAGAAAAAAACTAAGTAATATATTTCACTTTGATGTAAAAACGTAAGAATATGATTTTTTTTGCATAGATTACAAAAAGTTAGAAAGAAAAAAAGAAGGAATAAAGCCAAATTAGTAGGATATAGGGTGATGAGTAGATATGTATGTATTTGTTACTCGAAAATGTTATTCAACCCCATTGCGTATTGATACTTATCGAGTATAGAATAAATCTGCTTCTTTTTGTTCCTATGAACATAATTATTCCGTTAATTAAACAATTCAAAGGTTTTAGTAATATTAGTAATAACAGAATAACTATTAACTCCCGTTCTTAAATAATTTACTGAATAGCGAGGATCGATAGGACAGTCACAGTAGAGTCTTTTCTAATGCAATAAAGTTACGCAGTGTCTATCTATCTTTGATAAAGGGGAATTTCTATGGGTTTGCCTTGGTATCGTGTTCATACTGTTGTATTGAATGATCCCGGCCGATTGCTTTCTGTTCATATAATGCATACGGCTTTGGTTGCTGGTTGGGCTGGTTCGATGGCTCTCTATGAATTAGCAGTTTTTGATCCCTCTGATCCTGTTCTTGATCCAATGTGGAGACAGGGTATGTTCGTTATACCCTTCATGACTCGTTTAGGAATAACCAATTCATGGGGTGGTTGGAGTATTACAGGAGGAACTGTAACGAATCCGGGTATTTGGAGTTATGAAGGTGTAGCTGGGGCACATATTATGTTTTCTGGTTTATGCTTTTTGGCAGCTATCTGGCATTGGGTGTATTGGGATCTCGAAATTTTTTTTGATGAACGTACAGGAAAACCTTCTTTGGATTTACCCAAGATCTTTGGAATTCATTTATTTCTTTCAGGAGTGGCTTGCTTTGGGTTTGGTGCATTTCATGTAACAGGTTTGTATGGTCCTGGAATATGGGTGTCCGATCCTTATGGACTAACTGGAAAAGTACAACCTGTAAGTCCCGCATGGGGCGTAGAAGGTTTTGATCCTTTTATTCCGGGAGGAATAGCCTCTCATCATATTGCAGCAGGTACATTGGGCATATTAGCAGGTCTATTCCATTTGAGTGTCCGCCCGCCACAACGTCTATACAAAGGATTGCGTATGGGAAATATTGAAACCGTACTTTCCAGTAGTATAGCTGCTGTCTTTTTTGCAGCTTTTGTTGTTGCTGGAACTATGTGGTATGGTTCCGCAACTACTCCGATTGAATTATTTGGGCCCACTCGTTACCAATGGGATCAGGGATACTTTCAGCAAGAGATATATCGAAGAGTTAGTATGGGGCTGGCAGAAAATCAAAGTTTAGCAGAAGCCTGGTCGAAAATTCCTGAAAAATTAGTTTTTTATGATTACATCGGAAATAATCCGGCGAAGGGAGGATTATTCAGGGCGGGCTCGATGGATAACGGGGATGGAATAGCAGTTGGGTGGTTAGGACATCCCATCTTTAGAGATAAGGATGGTCGTGAACTTTTTGTACGTCGTATGCCTACCTTTTTTGAAACATTTCCCGTTGTTTTGGTAGACGGCGACGGAATTGTTCGAGCGGATGTTCCTTTTCGAAGGGCAGAGTCAAAGTATAGTGTTGAACAAGTTGGTGTAACTGTTGAGTTCTATGGTGGTGAACTCAATGGAGTCAGTTATAGCGATCCTGCTACTGTGAAAAAATATGCTAGACGCGCTCAATTGGGTGAAATTTTTGAATTAGATCGTGCTACATTGAAATCCGATGGTGTTTTTCGTAGCAGTCCAAGGGGTTGGTTTACTTTTGGACATGCTTCATTTGCTTTGCTCTTCTTCTTCGGACACATTTGGCATGGTGCTAGAACCCTATTCAGAGATGTTTTTGCTGGTATTGATCCGGATTTGGATGCTCAAGTCGAATTTGGAGCATTCCAAAAACTTGGAGATCCAACTACAAGAAGACAAGTAGCCTGATATAAGACGACTTTGGTTTCTTTCTGGAATTTTTCCTAGGGATCAGAGAAACCTTGATCACTGCTTTTTTGCTCGTGTTATTTCTTTATTTTTTATCCGGAAGAAATAGACGGTCCCTCACAAATACAAATAAAAAGGAACAAACAGGTATGAAAGCTATAATTGTAAATTACGATCAAATCTATGGAAGCACTAGTTTATACATTCCTCTTAGTGTCGACTTTAGGAATAATTTTTTTTGCTATCTTTTTTCGAGAACCGCCTAAAGTTCCAACTAAAAAGATAAAATGATTTTTCAGTATCTCAATTGACGTAATGAGCCTCGCAATGTTTTGAGGCTCATTACGTCAACTAGTCCCCATGTTCCTCAAATGGATCTCTTAGTTGTTGAGAAGGTTGCCCAAAAGCGGTATATAAGGCATACCCTGTAAAACTTACAAGTAAACCAGATAGAAAGATGGCTACTAGGGTTGCTGTTTCCATTCTTATAAAATTTCAAAACCTCAATGGATCCATGATAAGATCGTTTATTTACAACTACAACGGAATGGTATACAAAGTCAACAGATCTCAATGAATACAATAGGATTTATGACTACACAAACTGTTGAGAACGGTGGTCCAAGGCGAACGGCTGTAGGGGATTTATTAAAACCCTTGAATTCGGAATATGGTAAAGTAGCCCCTGGGTGGGGAACCACTCCTTTGATGGGCGTCGCAATGGCTCTTTTTGCCATCTTTCTATCTATTATTTTGGAGATTTATAATTCTTCTATTTTATTGGATGGAATTTCAATGAATTAGGTCTATAAAAATTGTAAAGTCATACAAAAGGAATCATTTCGAGCTCGTACTTTGAGCCCATTATACTTTATACTTTGTTTTGGGAGTTTGACTGCGGAATTTTTTTTGTTTCTGTATTTCCGGGATATGAGTGTGTGACTTGTTATAATCGATCCTATTGATAGTACAGAGTGTGGCTCTGTCATCTTCATAGAGATGGGTCTCCTTCGTCGGATATTTATTCTAGTATCTGGAACACGGAATATATGAAATAGATTAAGAAATATTTGAACTATGATTCATACCTAATGTTCAGATCTCCTATCCGGATTCCAAAAAATTTTGGAAGTCTTTGAGATTTTAGGCATTCTATCTATTTATGGAATGGGTGATAGTCGAAGGGTTCTTACTCAGGGAATCCTTGACTTTACTTAGGTTTTTTTATTGAATCGTCGAGGTTCTAGTATGAATCTGAGGTTTTAATCAATTCATAGGTTTCTTAACAAGAGAATTCCTATCAATACAATAAAAACAAATTAAAAACGAAATAGGAAAAGAGTGGATTCAAGAGGCACGTAAGGATTAACATAAAGACGACTTAGCCAACTTGAAATTTTGGTAGTATCACCGCAAATAACAAGGAACTTTCGGATTTTTTTTATTTACTAAAGTCAGATAAGATTGAATTTTTGATTCAAAATAAAAAATAAAAAGGTTTCAAACTTTCATTATATATCCGTTGCAATTAGTATTTGGGTGTTTTTGCTTGAGCTGTATGAGATGAAAGTCTCATATACGGTTCTCGGGGGGGGGGGTTCCGCCTATCTCAATAAAGTCTACGATTGGTTCGAAGAACGTTTAGAGATTCAGGCGATTGCAGACGATATAACTAGTAAATATGTTCCTCCGCATGTCAATATATTTTATTGTTTAGGGGGAATTACGCTTACTTGTTTTTTAGTACAAGTAGCTACAGGATTTGCTATGACTTTTTATTACCGTCCGACGGTTACTGAGGCTTTTACTTCTGTTCAATACATAATGACTGAAGCGAATTTTGGTT